TATTCTATACTCGATAAGTACCAATACGCAATGGGGAGGTTAATGCCATTTTCTATGAGCGAATGTGCCCATACTTGTTCATCATTAGAGGACACTATTCGTAATAATTTTCCCTTTTTTTTCTTACTTTCTTTATAAATTTTTCTAATTTTATTCATAAAATTAGAGTTAGAGTAGGATAAAGTACAATAATTTAATTCTAAAGATAATAAAGGCTTTGTTACGTTTCCACATCAAAGTAAAATATAGTACTTAGTTCTTTTTTCTTTCATTTAATGCCTATTGGTGTTCCAAAAGTACCTTTTCGAAGTCCTGGAGAGGAAGATGCATCTTGGGTTGACATATAGTGCGACTTGTCAGATATATTGGGTCATATGGGATTTTCCCGTTTTCTCCCCAATCGAGATATCCTCTGTTTCGCCCACGAAAGATTCATTGAATCATCAAAAATTTGGAGCGTGAAGTGCAATTAGATCCATTTTTGGGGGGGATTCGAATTATTATTACTATTCTAAATTAGAAGAATTTATGGTTGGCTTAGTTGGACTACTACATTGAAGTATCCAGGCTCCGTTTAAAAAAACCAAGTAGTCTATATCATAAAGGATTCCTATTTCCTATTCTTAAAAAAATCCTTTTTTGTAAGTAGAAGTTATTTCAAACTCTTATGTTAATCAATCAATCGAGTAATATGCATGAAGCCGTCAACTATTTTACGGAATGCGTGAATTGAAAAAAAAAAGAAGGGATAACAAAAAGAAGTGGTAATGGGAGCATTTGTACTATATGTGCAAATCAAAATCGGGCGGATCTTTACCCGGAGTAGAGCATAAACCTAAAAAGATTAAAGAGGCCCATTTAAGAACAAGAAAATGACATCGTGATTTGGATTGAATCTCGATGAAACAATCCATCAATGAAAAGTTAATTGGATAAGTTTATTTTATATTATACGTTATAAATATATATATATATATATAATAAATATAAGGGGAACACAAACTCATGTTTCGTGAAAAATAAAAGAAAATCCTTTTATTATAAGTTATTGCTTATATATAAGTTATATTATTGCTATGAAAAAAGAAAAAGTATTGGAATCTACACATTGATTCTCTTTTTTTTTTTTGAACCGTATGCGTCAAAAGGCGCCTGTACGGTTCCTGGGGGATACAATTTGACCCTAATCAACCGACTTTATCGAGAAAGATTACTTTTTTTAGGTCAAGAGGTTGATAGCGAGATCTCAAATCAACTTATTGGTCTTATGATATATCTTAGTATCGAGGATGATACTAAAGATCTGTATTTGTTTATAAACTCTCCTGGCGGATGGGTAATACCGGGGGTGGCTCTTTATGATACTATGCAATTTGTGCTACCAGATGTACATACAATATGCATGGGCTCAGCCGCTTCAATGGGATCTTTTATCCTGGTCGGAGGAGAAATTACCAAACGTTTAGCATTCCCTCACGCTTGGCGCCAATGAGGCTTTTATTTGACAGAAAAAAGAAGACTATGCCTTCGCCATATGAAATATGAATATTAAGTAATAATAGCATGGCACTTTGAATTCGATATAATCAATTTTGTTTTCGAAACATTAGATTAGATTATGTATCGAGAGAGTAATATGAGAAAAAGGTATTTCCTATTTTATTATCGGAAGTCCAGTTCAGCGTCACAAACTTTTTTTCACACCAGAGGTCTCTTAAGAATATTTATAGTTTAGAGAGTATAGAGCGAAAAAAAAACAAGATTCTTTTTTCCTTAGTTTATTTGATCAAACAAAAAAGCAACTTTGGGATTGCTGAATAACAGACAAATCACAGACAAAAAAATATAATAAATATATAAAGCAACGGAGCCATCATAGTATTTTTGAATTCCTCCGAAAGGAAGGGTGGTAAGTTGATCATTTACCTATCGGGGTCTGATCGATCCTATTTTTTTAGGTAAGGGTCAATTTGATTGTAGAGCCGTATGCAATGCATAATGCCCGTACGGTTGTTCGATTCTATCTTTTTTTTTTTTTTTTTTTTTCTTGTTATTCTTTTATTACTTTCTTTTATCTTCCCCTCATCTAGAGAAACCTTTTATTATCTTATATCATCAGGGTAATGATCCATCAACCTGCTGGTTCTTTTTCTGAAGTAGCAACGGGAGAATTCATCCTGGAAGTGGGAGAACTACTGAAACTACGTGAAACCCTGACAAGGGTTTATGTACAAAGAACGGGCAAACCCTTATGGGTTGTATCCGAAGACATGGAAAGAGATGTTTTTATGTCAGCAACAGAGGCCCAAGCTTATGGAATTGTTGATCTTGTAGCGGTTGAATGACAATAGCCTGGATTTCGCGTCAATTCGTAATTTAAAATTAACCCTGCCGAGTTTCATTTTAATATTCTATGATGAATGATTTTTATTTCCTATTCTATTGAATAAAAGTAATTCATAATCATCCGGTTAGGATCGATCTAAACCAGCCCATTATGTATATGATTCAACATGCCAACGATTAAACAACTTATTAGAAATACAAGACAGCCAATTAGAAATGTCACAAAATCCCCCGCGCTTCGGGGATGCCCTCAGCGTCGAGGAACATGTACTAGGGTGTATGTGCGACTCGTTCAGATCATGAACTAGAACAAAGGAAAGAGAACAATGTTCAAATAAAAATGATCAAATAGGATAGAACGGAAAAATGAACTACATTTCTTTTTTCTTATCTAAAAAGAAGGATAATTTCTCATATTCCTTTTATTTTGTATGAAATTTATGGTTTCTATTGGTGTAAAACCACTCACCTCAATTTAAGATGAGAAGCAATTCTCCATTGGTAGCACATGGTTATCCATTAAGCGGAGGAAATCTTAGTTAACATAGACCCCTCTTGCAAGAACGGACTAACAAGGTCAGCTACCCAGCCAACTTTCATAATTAAATACCGTTACTGTATAGGTAGAGCTCGTTGTGAAAGACCTATTACTGGAGAATTTCTGGGTAGAGCCGAAGAATGTGAACTATACAAGTTAGCAATAACATTGATTAAATGAAGTAAAGGCTCCGGTGTATAGAGAAGACCTCACCGTTTAAGAAGTAACCATAGAAACGATGGAATCCACTATTTATTTATCATGCTATTTTTTTTTTAATACCTAGTATATCGTATTTCGAGGTGAAATGCCTAGAAAAAATCGTGGTTGGGAAGGTTATAGTAGCCAAAGCCATTGGAATTTTTAGTTTATACATTGGAAAAATCCGTTTTGTTATTAATATACTAGGAAAGGGGCAAAAGAATAACTGAAAGAAAGGAAATCTATTAGTTATTCGTTAAAGTTTCATTTATTCAATGACCAGAATTAGACGGGGATATATCGCTCGGAGACGTAGAACAAAAATTCGTTTATTTGCATCAAGCTTTCGGGGGGCTCATTCAAGACTTACTCGAACTATTACTCAACAAAAAATAAGAGCTTTGGTTTCGGCTCATCGGGATAGGGATAAGCAAAAAATTAATTTTCGTCGTTTGTGGATCACTCGAATAAATGCAGCAATTCGTGAAAGGGGGGTATGCTATAGTTATAGTAGGTTAATAAATGATCTGTACAAAAGACAGTTGCTTCTTAATCGTAAAATACTTGCACAAATAGCTATCTCAAATAGGAATTGTCTTTATATGATTTCCAATGAGATCATAAAAGAAGTAAGTTGGAAGGAATCCACCGGTTAAACGGAGTTGCCCGGAGAATGAACTCCGGGAAGGTCGAATAAAAATGAATGAATAGAATATGATAAAATATGAGAAAGTAGTCAAAATAAATATGAATCAACACGTTCAATAAAAAAATTTATTCTTCCCAGATTATTATTTTTTTTCTTACGACACGAGAATTCAATTCGGATTCTTGGATTTTTCCAACAAAAGACCAATCCGCTTTTGAGTTCGGATGGGGATTTGAATTCAAGTGAAGAAAGAGTAAACCTATCTTTTTCTGGCTCTAAGACTAGGAGTTCTAGTGGTCGACTCGGTTCTTTCAAATTGTTTCTCATTATTAAGAAAAGGTAACAAAGATAAAATACGAGCTTGTTTTATAGCAATAGTAATTAATCGTTGTTGTTTCAAGGTCAATCTATTCACTCGTCTAGATAATATTTTTCCCTGTTCACTAATAAATCGACTAATTAAACTCATGTTTTTATAATCAATTCGATCCCCCGATTGGATCGGGGGCAAACGCCTACGAAAAGATCGCTTGGATTTAAGAAAAGTTCGCTTGGATTTATCCATGGTTTGGTTAGTTTATTTCTTATCCCTAAAATCCTATTTCAGCCGTATCTCTAATTAGAATAAATAAATAGGATTTAGTTTGTTTATAATTATCTTTAACTTTAACTATGTTAAATATGTTATATATATAATGTCATTTTTTCCCTTTCCTTGTAAGATAAGAGCGCAGGTACTCGCTTCGATCTATTTCTTTATCTCCCCGTGAATCGTATGTTTGTTACAATATGGACAGAATTTTAGCAACTCCAATTGATTAGGCGTATTGTGCCGGTTCTTTTGAGTAATATATCTGGAAATGCCCGTTGATTCCTTATTAACACCGTTTCGAACACAAGCGGTACATTCCAAAAGAACCGGTATTCGCACATCTTTACCCTTGGCCATGAACCTCCTTTGGATTTTTCATTTACTCAACTCTTCCTCTTTCAATCCGAAACGAAAAAGAAGAAAGGAAGTAAAAAAATAGAATTTGTAACTTGCTATCTTCTTATGCAAGATTTCACTACAACCAATATAGGAAATAAGATAGAAAGATTTCTAAACTATATTTCAAATCACAGTACAGTATTTCATAGAAGTATCTTGTATAATACTCTTTCCCTAGAACCAGAGTTTCTATTCGACTTTCATAGAAATTTAATACAGAGAAATTTCATATTAATTTAATTCCAACCTGAACCCCAATCTCCCAGCCGTTGACTGCACTTTTATTCTTTCTCTTTCCTCCCTTATTCTAATTCTAAAAAGGGAAAAAAGAGAAAAGAGGGGGGGCTGCTATTTCATTTTATCTCTAATCTTCTTTATTCCTTCCCACTTCAATAACTAGAATGAAAAAAAGGGGAACGTCAACGCATCCGGGAAAAAACGATTAATCTCTATCAATAAACCTGCCAAAGAAACGAACCATAGAGTACTTAGTACCGGTGCCACAGAAAGGTATGTTTGTAGATCTCTCATTGAAAAAACTCCTTCATTTTATTTGTAATTTGTAATACAGAAGATAATACATATTGAAATGTACAATCATCCAATAAAAAGATTTACTTTTTTTTTATACAGAAAAAAACGTCCTTTTCTTCCCCAATATTGCCAACTCATTTATTTTTCCTAGGGGTTCCGTTCCATATTTCATATAGATAGAAGTTTTTTACTATTATTATATGTTAAATGAGACCAAAAAGACGAAATGGACATAAAAATTCTAGGTTTTAATAGAGGCGATAACGATGTGGAAAACAAGACAGGAATTCTCTACAATGACACTGTAGACCAATGGAAGGGATGTAGCGCAGCTTGGTAGCGCGTTTGTTTTGGGTACAAAATGTCACGGGTTCAAATCCTGTCATCCCTACCTATTACTGCTCTTTTGAGCAGTAATGAGGGATTTTTGAGATCAATTCACATTGGACATATCATATAGAATCTATCATTCTTATGATACCATATAGTGTATGCATACAAGATGTATTGGGGCCAATCCTTTTCTTTACAGTCTTATATTTTATGAGAAAAAAAAGCGCTCTTAGTTCAGTTCGGTAGAACGTGGGTCTCCAAAACCCGATGTCGTAGGTTCAAATCCTACAGAGCGTGATTCAGATCTTCTTCGATCGAATTCGACTGAAACACTAACTGGAACAGGAATCTTAATTTGACCTCCTGTATATTAAAGAAAGGAGGAGGTCAATAAAAAAAAAGAGATGTTAATTAATCAAAGGTCCAACTGATCGCCACGCCTGTATTGTAAATATGCAGTTACAAATAATCCAGCCAAAGTAATAGGAATTAGGCCTAACACGATTCCAAATAGAAAAACTTCAATCATTTCAATTTGTTTGAAAGGAGAAAAAAGAGGTAATATCTATACCTAAATATTAATCCGAATTACCATGAATCTCAATGACCAATAATTGGCAATTGACACGGTAAGTAACTAGAAATACGCAGAAGTTTGCGGAAAGATTGACTTTTATGAATTGTGCACTTAATTTCAAATAAGTCGTATCTTGCTCAGACCAATAAATAGAGCTGAGGTTATAGTTAAAGCCGTTAGTAGAAAACCGAAATAACTAGTTATGGTAGGCATTAAGGAGCTAAATGAAATATGTTCTTTTTATACATATGTTTATAAAAAAGTACTTACCTGAGTTTACTTTTTTGCAAAATAGGAGAGAAACAAAAATACCAATTGAAAGTTTTTGATTCATCTATCATTATAGACAGCACTAAGAAGGAAAAAGTCACAACTGTATAAAAATAAATTGATTCATCATCTGTAACATCTACCGATACCACGTTTGCAATCAGCGAATGCATTCTTGGATCATTTTTCAACTCAACTTATAAACGAATAATAAGAACTGGGTCGTGTAATTTCGTTTTTAAAATGAAAATGAAACTCTTTTCGAATCATTATGGAATCAAATTAGAAAATTATTCCTATTTTTCTCATTTTTTTTTATTGTATCAAATCTATTTTCTATTTTATAGCGAACAGTAATCTTAGAATAATTTTAATTTCATTTTAACTAATTAGATTCCGTAATAGGTTCACTCATATAATATAAATAATATTTTATTTTGAATGAATGAGAACAAAAAGTTATCAGATGATCACTCCAAAAAAATAGGTGTTTTGGTTCAACTATATTATAAGACTAGTCATTTCTATTCTCTTTTGCTTTAGAAGTTCTATTTTGTATCTTTCCATATTAGAAAATCCGCATCTTTGTAGTTAGTCAATAAAGAACCTTCAGTTTCGATCTAATCTAATATCTAATACAACAATGTATGCATTAGTGATTCCAATTATTCCATTCTTTGTTCTTTTTCGTTTCTCAAATAAAATTAGAACTTCTAATTTCTATTCTGAATTGTTACTAGACGGTTAACAAATTCCTAAAAAAAAAAAAAAAGAAGATTTCAACAAAAAGCGCTTCTAATATCTAATACTATGAATATGAATAACAAAGATTTTTAGATCTCACATCTACTTACAATTGTGGGAATATTCTAATAAATTTCATGAATTATTAGAAACTAGCTTATCAGATTCACATTTTACCTGATCCTCGTTTCTAGCCCTAAACTCATAATGGCGAGAAATATATTATTTTAAATTAAATTGATTGAATAGGACATTCTTTTACATCAACAAATCAACAAAGAACAAGTAAAGGAAGAAAGAAATTATTTAGCACCTCC